GATTAACATCTCTTTTTTTTTATTGACCTCCTCCTTTCTTTTTATCTTTTTATTTAAATCCACAGGAGGTCAAATTCCTATTGCTGTGCAAGTTACTGAATCCATTTCAGTCGAATTAGAATTCGATCTAAGAATAAAAAAATCACGCTCTGTAGGATTTGAACCTACGACATCGGGTTTTGGAGACCCACGTTCTACCGAACTGAACTAAGAGCGCGATGAAGAGAAGGATTACCCCAATCTATTTTATTTTGTATGCATAGTATCATAAAAATGAAAGATTATGCCCGATCTCATCGGATCCCTCGTTACTGCTCAAAGGAGCAGTAATAGGTAGGGATGACAGGATTTGAACCCGTGACATTTTGTACCCAAAACAAACGCGCTACCAAGCTGCGCCACATCCCTTCCATTGTTCTACAGTGTCATTGTATAGAATTCCTGTCTTGTTTTCCACATCGTTATTTCCTCCGTTTATATACAATACACAATTTTCTGCCCATTTCGTCTTTTTGGTCTCATTTAACATATAAATAATAGTAAAAGACTTGTATACAAAAATAAATGAGTCTTTTTCGGAAATGCTCGGTAACGGTAAGGGGGAGATGTTTTTTTTTCTGTTTTAAGAAAAGGTAAAATACTATTTACTTTTACTGGATCATTGTACAATTTAATATATTAATAATAGAGGAAATTCAATTTGAATTATGGATTACGTGTACAACTATAAGTGGTCCTTAACTACAGATTTATGTATTACAATAAAAATAAAAAAGGAGGGTTTTCAATGCGAGATTTAAAAACATATCTCTCCGTGGCACCAGTACTAAGTACGCTATGGTTCGGGGCTTTAGCAGGTCTATTGATCGAGATTAATCGTTTTTTTCCGGATGCGTTGACATTCCCCTTTTTTTCATTCTAGTTATTGACATGGGAAGGAATGAAGAAGATTAAAGATACAATCAAATATCTGTGACTAATCCCACTCTCCTGTTTTCTCTTTTTTCCCTTTTTAAAATTTTAAAATTAAAATATAAAATAAGGGAAAAAAGAGAAAAGATAAAAGTGGATTCAACATATGCGAGGCTCGGGTTCAATAAATGAAAAATGGAATACTGTACTTCGATTTGAAATATAGTTTAGAAATCTTTGTATTACTTATTATTTTATTTACATTTACTATGACTTTCATTTACTATTTACTTTGATCTTTCTTTTCTAATTAGATTTCAAGTTAGTAATTTCTATTTGTTTTCCTTCCTTTCTTCTTCTTCGTTTTGTAGAAGAGTTGAATAAATCAAAAAATCCAAAGGAGGTTCATGGCCAAGGGTAAAGAAGTCCGAGTAACGGTGATTTTGGAATGTACCAGTTGTGTCCGAAACGCGGTTAATGGGGTATCAAGAGGCATTTCTAGATATATTACTCAAAAGAACCGTCACAATACGCCTAATCGATTAGAATTGAGAAAATTCTGTCCGTATTGTTACAAATATACGATTCATGGGGAGATAAAGAAATAGAGTGAACTGAGTACCTGTATGTTCCCCTTTCAAGGAAGGGTAAAAAATGACATTATATATAACATATTTAAATAGAAAATAAACAAATCCTATTTGGGGTGACTTTAAAACTTATAATTAAGAAATAGGATTTTCGAGATAAAGATAAGGAATAAACTAAAACAAACTATGGATAAATCCAAACGACCTTTTCTTAAATCCAAGCGATCTTTTCGTAGGCGTTTGCCCCCGATTCAATCGGGGGATCGAATTGATTATAGAAATATGAGTTTAATTAGTCGATTTATTAGTGAACAAGGAAAAATCTTATCTAGACGGGTGAATAGATTGACCTTGAAACAACAACGATTAATTACTATTGCTATAAAACAAGCTCGTATTTTATCTTTGTTACCCTTTCTCAATAATGAGAAACAATTTGAAAGAAGCGAGTCGACCGCTAGAACTACTGGCCTTAGAACCAGAAATAACTAGACTTACTTTGGAATCATAATCATAATTTTAATCCGAACTCAAACGCGGATTGGTGTTTTTCCGAGAATCCAGAAATCCAATCGGGTCGTAAGAAAAAAAGGAATCGGAGAAAGCTTTTTTATTGAGCGTGTTCATTCATTTTGACTATTTTAGCATATTTTATTTTATCCTAGTAATTTCTACTCTACCTTCCCGGAGTTCATTCTCCGGGAAACTCCGTTTAAATTATTCCGGTGGATTCTTTACAACCTACTTCTTTTATTATCTCATTGGAAATCATATAAAGACAATTCCTATTTAATATAGCTATTTGTGCAAGTATTTTACGATTAAGAAGCAACTGTCTCTTGTACAGATCGTGTATTAATCTACTATAACTATAGGATACCCCCCTTTCGCGAATTACTGCATTTATCCGAGTGATCCACAAACGACGAAAATTTCTCTTTTGACTGCCCCGATCCCGATGAGCCGAAACCAAAGCTCTTATTTTCTGTTGAGTAATAGTTCGAGTAAGTCTTGAATGGGCCCCTCGAAAGCTTGATGCAAATAAACGAATTTTTGTTCTACGTCTACGAGCTATATATCCTCGTCTAATTCTAGTCATTGAATAGATGAAACTTTCACGAATAACTAATTTATTTCTTTTCTTTCAGTTATTCTTTTCCCCTTTCCTAATCTATTAATAACAAAACGGATTTTTCCAATGTATAAAATAAAAATTCCAATAGCTTTGGCTACTCTAACCTTCCTGACCGCGATTTTTTCTTTTTTTTTTAGGCATTTCAATGCGAAATAAGAAATTTTATTTTCTTATCTTAATCTTATAGGTGTAAAAAAAAAAAAAAGAAATGGATAAAGAAATAGCGGGTTCCTTCGTTTCTATGGTGACTTCTTAAACGGTGAGGTCTTCTCTATACACCGGAGCCTTTAACTTGATTTAATCAACGTTATTGGTAACTTGTATAGTTCACCCTTTTTGGCTCTACCCATGAATTATCCAGTAATAGGCCTTTCACAATGAGATCTACCTATACAGTAACGGTATTTAATTCTGAAAGTTAGCTGGGTAGCTGACCCTCTTAGTCCGTTCTTGTCAGAGTAGGAGCTTAATCTTTATGCCTTTTAAATAGATAAAATAAGATTTCCTCCGCTTATTGGATAACCATTTGCTACCAATGGAGAATTGCTTCTCATCTTAAATTTTAAATTGAGGTGATTGGATTTGCACCAACGGAAACCATAAAATTTATACACAATGTAGGAATATGATAACTTTGATTATTTTTAGATAGTGAATGGAATCTCTTCTTACATTCGATCCTATTCACCGGTACTGATCATTGATACTGGAAAGTTTGTTTTCTTGCTTTTGTACCAGCTCATGATATGATCTAAACGAGTCGCACATACACCCGAGTACATGTTCCTCGACGTTGAGGGCATCCCCGAAGAGCGGGGGATTTCGTGACATTTCTGATTGGCTGTCTTGTATTTCTAATAAGTTGTTTAATAGTTGGCATGCTGAATTGTATACATAATGGGCTGGTTTAGATTGATCCTAACCGGATAATTATGAATTACTTCCATTTTTAATAGAATATTTTAATAGAATAGTAAACTCATAGATAAAATCTCAAATCACGGATTTGTGTGAAATCCGTCTTATTTTCATTCAACTGCTACAAGATCAACAATTCCATAAGCTTGTGCTTCTGTTGCTGACATAAAAACATCTCTTTCCATGTCTTCGGATACAACCCATAAGGGTTTGCCTGTTCTTTGTACATAAACCCTTGTGAGGGTTTCACGCAGTTTCAGCAATTCTTCCGCTTCCAGGATAAATTCTCCCGTTTGTGCCTCATAAAACGAACTAGCAGGTTGATGGATCATTACCCTGATGATATAACATAATCAAAAGTTCCTCTATCTCGCCTAATGAAGCGAAGAGAAAAGAAAGATAAAGACTAAAAGATAGAATTGAACAACCGTACGGGCATCTTTGGTGCATTGCATATGCATACGGCTTTACAATAAAATTGACCTTTACCTTCCATTTTCCATTCAAGAAAGAAAGAGAAAAGTAAAATATACCAGACCCACAGATGGGTTAAATGATCAAATTGCCACCCTTCCTTTTGGAATAGTTAAAAAATACTATGATGGCTCCGTTGCCTTATATATTAAAATTAAATTTTATTGTTTTTTGTCTGTGATTCAGCAATCCCAAAGTTTCTTTTTGAGCCAATCAAAGAAAAATCTTGTTTTTTTCGCACTCCTTGCAATCTTGTCAAGAGCCTTCCGGTGTGAACAAAAAAGGTTTGTGACGCTGAGCTGGACTCCCGATAAATAATAGAAAATCGGAAATACCCTTTCTCCCATACTACTCTCTCGATACATAATCTAATGTTTTGAAAAAACAATGCAAAAATTTATCATATCGAATTCGAAGTGCCATGCTATTATTACTTAATATATATTCATATTTCATAGGGCGAAGGCATAGTCTTCTTTTTTCTCTTACATAAAAACCTCATTGGCGCCAAGCGTGAGGGAATGCTAGACGTTTGGTAATTTCTCCCCCGACCAGGATAAAAGATCCCATTGAAGCGGCTAACCCCATGCATATTGTATGGACATCTGGTCGTACGAATTGCATAGTATCATAAATCGCTACTCCAGGTATTACCCATCCGCCGGGAGAGTTTATAAACAAATACAGATCTTTGTTATCATCTTCAAGACTGAGATATATCATAAGACCAATAAGTTGATTTGAGATCTCGCTATCAACTGCTTGTCCTAAAAAAAGTAATCTTTCTCGATAAAGTCGGTTGATTAGGGTACAATTGTAGCCCTTAGGAACCGTACACGCATCTTTTGATGCATACGGTTCAAAAAAATTGCGAAAAAAAAAAAAAAGAATCAATGTATGGATTCCAGTCCTCTTTCTTTTAGGTTCTTTCTGACTTCTAACGAAAGGGCTTTGTCTTCTTCAATAAAGAC